CTCGTGTCTGGTACTGCACGGTTCCACTCTGCAAGAACTCCGAATCATTCTCTTGAAGCTCATCCTTTTCTTCATTTTCATCATAAATGATTTCTTCAGTTTCATCATAAATGATTTCTTCATTTTCATCATAAATGATTTCTTCAGTTTCATCATAAATGATCCGCTTGCCCCGAAATGACCCGGCCCAATAGGGAAATCCCAATTCATTGGGCCTTTCGATACAATCAAATAGAAAGCCCCAAGGGCGCCATATTCTAGGAGCCCAAACTATGTGATTGAATAAATCCTCATCCTCCTCTATCTGTTCATCCTCCTCTATCTCTATCTGTTGCGAGTCGAGTACCTCTTCTCCTTCTTCAAACCACGATTCGTATTTTTCATATTTTTCATAGAGAACTCTCTGATCAACGATAGAACAAGATGCGTTTTGCATCATATAGAAGGGATTCCTTGGTTCGGACCGAAGAAGCAATGTCACTCGATCATTATCAAACTTACTGCAATCTTTTTCTGGCCGTGAGGATCCCACCAGAGCGCCTTCTACTTCTAATAGGCCATGAACTAGATCAGAATCATTCTGAACGAACCCATAAGAAGTGATCCCATTTTTTTCATCGAGTCCGGACCAAAGGTCTTGAGCGACCCATCCGGCAGAACAACTCAAAAGATAAAGAAGTATCGTTAATTTCTTCATGCTCGTTCCAAGTTCGAAGTACCATTTGTACAAATAAGACTCCCCTTCGTTACATGGTGTCTTCTTCATATAGATAGATATAGGATCTATGGGGCAATTACTTAGAAGTACCTTTTGTGCAACAGCCCTTCCTATCCGATAGAAAAGGATCCCATGATCCTGAACCGATCTTACCTGAGATCGCAAATCCCAAGTTTGTCTATGAAGAGCAGATCGAATTATATTAGTGTCTATAATTGATTTCTTCTGCGTAATACTAATCGATAGGGCCTCATTGGTAAGTGCTACAAGATCTCGTGCATTGGAACCCATGGTTATGGACCCGAATCCATTAGTATGGAACATTTTCTTTTCCAAGTGAAATCCCCTAGTATATGAAAGAGTGAAAAAGTGCTTTCGTTGTTGTGGAATAAGAAGCCTTCGTATCTTAATACATGTATTGAATTTATTCGGGGCTATTAGAGCGGGATCCACTCTTTTGGGAATATGAGTCGAAGCAATAACAAGACTATTTCTAGTGGAACATCTGTCACAAAGATGGTTCACTAATAGACCGATGGATACGTAACTCCACTCTTTCACATCCATCTCATCCAGATTATGAATGTTTGGAATCCATATTATGCAAGGATACAGTGCTTTTGCAAATTCGAATTGAAGGCTGAGATAAAATCGGTCTAGGTCCGCCATGCTGTCCATATTCATTAGAAGCTCCGGCTCCACCTCAAAGTTTAGAAAATGCCTCAGCCCCGCACCACTGTCTAGAAGCTCTAGCTCCCTAAGGTCACGATCGCTCTCGTGACTCTCATCAAAATCGTGACTATAATCCCTCTCGTGATGATCAGCAATATCGTCACAATCATAAACAAGGTGAGTATCGTTAACATCGGGATCAGGAAAATCCTCCTCATCCAAATTGTCAAAGTACTCATCAAACTCTTCAGGCCAGTCATAGAAATCATTAATGTTACTCTTGTTCAGAAATACTGTAATAAAAGGAAGATAGGAGTTTGCCGCTAGGTATTTGACCAAATAGGATCGTCCGCTTCCTATAGAACCTATCAATAAAATACCCCTAGAGGGGTATGGGTCTAAGCGGAGCGAAAAGGGTTTTCCATGAGACGGGAAATGAAAACTATTAGCCCCACACGAAATTTGTGAATAAGTGATTGTCTGATAATGAGCAAGGAATATCCTCCTTTCTGCTAAACAGGATGTATTGAACTCATAATTCATTAGATACTTTTTATGAATGTCGACTAAGTATCGTAAGTAAATTGTTCCCGGTTGTTCAATCATTTGATAACCCGAGTCATTCTTTGATAAATGATCACTATGAGTCAGACTCAATAGAATTTGATCAATCCTCTTTTCTGTCGTTAAGGCGGAGAACTGAATCAAGAAATCGACTTCTTTCTCATTAAGATTCAATGAATCACCCTTCGTGACGCAGGCTTCGATTTGATTATCATCAATCCAATCACGGCTCACGTTTTTTCTCTTTCTTATCAATGAATAGATCTCTTTACTTGTATGACTTAGATGTCTCGTATTTCTCGAAAAAAGAATTGGATTGAGATCGATGAGATTGATATTGATATTCCAATCTTTCTTCTTAGACCGTATTTCTTCTAGATAATTTCCGAATTGTTCTAGAGCAACTAGAAAGAGATTCTTTAAATTGATATCCAACTCTCTGATCCTATAAGCGGAATCATCATTGTCATGATATCGTATTTCTTCTAGAGAATCTTCGAATTGTTCCAGTAGAGAATCTCCTAATTGTTCCAGAGCAACTAGAAA